ACCCGTGCTGACGAATAACCAACCCGCAATGAATAGGGAAGGTATAGTAATGCTATGAATGACCCAGTATCGAATACTGGTAATAATATCAGCAAAAGAACGTTCTCCTGTGCTTCCAGACATCTTAAGCTCCGCATATTCTTGTACAGTCAAAGGGGGGGTCGACTCCGTAAAAGATGAAATCAGTAAATGGAAATTTACCGAAATCGAGTCTTTGTGAGATCGTCAATAGTGTACCAAGGGTTTCTTTAGAGTATACCGAATCAGTATAGCTATCCTTCTTCTAACACAGCAACCAAATTTCACAATCAGTAGCGAAATGAAGTGTTAGAGAATTTTTTTTATTTTCTTGTTGCTTGTACATGTAGAATTTGTACCATTCAATAGAGCATTTCTCAAATTCCTGTATCACTAAAATTCCTGCACTACCTATAGTAGTGCTTGTAATATAATAATATAAAGGATAAAGATTTTCTCTATTATTAGCTTCGGACTAGAAACTGAGGATCAGGTAAAAATACTATCTAGTATTAGTATTCAAGGAAATAAAGAAAACAACGAATAAATAAAATAATAATTAATATTCGTGATGCACGGATTGTTGTTGTATTAGACCCAAAAGAAAGGTTCTTTCTTGACCTAATTATAAAGATGGGGCTTTGTAATTAGGAAAGCCAAAATGTAAAAAATAGTTTTGAGTGATCTGATCATACGATTTTTTTTTCTTTTCAGTCGAACGTGAATGAACCGACTACTCAATCTAATAAGTTCAATTTAAAGTAAAAAAGTAAAGGACATTTTATTTTCATTATAAGCTAAGATCAATTGTCGTTCTAAACTCAAAATAAGTAAAAAAAAAATGGATTCGTCGATACAATAAAAAAAGGTTCAAATAGAAATGATTTTGTAATTTTATTTCATAGTAATTCAAAGAAAGTTTCGTTTTTGAATGAAGTTATAAAACAACTATTTTTACTTTTTTTTTATAATTATTTTCAATTTATTAATAATATTCTATATATACTAATATCTATTTATATATTAGATATTGGTTATTAGTTTACTCAACTCAAGAATTACTCAATGAATCCGTTGATTCGAAATCTCGAGATGGGTAGATGTCACAAATGATGAATTGATTTCTTACCTATGTTACTCTATTTTTGTTAGGACCACCGTCTATAATTAGAATAATTGATGAATCAAAAACTTTCAATTGGTATTTTTTTTATCTTCGTATCTTTTCTTTTAAAAATAGAAATTTAGGGAAGTGCTTTATAAACATATGTATAAAAAGAACATATTTCATTTAGTCTCTTTATGCCTACTATAACTAGTTATTTCGGTTTTCTACTAGCAGCTTTGACTATAACCTCAGCTCTATTTATCGGTCTGAACAAGATAGGACTTATTTGAAATTAATTGAACGAACAATTCATAAAAAAATCCTTCTGCGGTAGTTCATATATTCTATAGTTCCTTACTGTGTCAATTTTCAATTCTTGGTCATTGAGATTCATGGTTAATACCGATTAATATTTAAGGATAGATATTACCTCTCCTTTTCCCTTTTCAAAGAAATTGAAATGATTGAAGTTTTTCTATTTGGAATTGTCTTAGGTTTAATTCCTATTACTTTGGCTGGATTATTCGTAACTGCATATTTACAATACAGACGTGGTGATCAGTTGGATCTTTGATTAATTAAGATCTCTTTTTTTTTTTTTGATTGACCTCCTATTTGTTTTAATCTACAGGAGGTCAAATTCAGATTGCTGTTCCATTATTTCAGTCTTATTTTCGACCTAACCTAACCAAAAAGAAGAATCGAATCACGCTCTWTAGGATTTGAACCTACGACATCGGGTTTTGGAGACCCACGTTCTACCGAACTGAACTAAGAGCGCCTTAATTGTATTATTATTACAATAATGAATTTGTAACCCAACCCAACTCGGATATATATACTATCATAGAGAATAAAACTCTCTATTGATTATGTATATCTAATTTTAATCAATTGAGATTGATTCCTCGTTACTGCTCATAAGATAAGTAATAGGTAGGGATGACAGGATTTGAACCCGTGACATTTTGTACCCAAAACAAACGCGCTACCGAGCTGCGCTACATCCCTTTCAATTCGTCTACAGTGTCATTGTAGAAAATCCCTGTCTTGTTTTCCACACCTTTATTTTTTTCATTGAAATCCAAAATTATCTTGTCATTTCTTTTTTTTTAGACTCATATCATATAATAATAATAGACTTATATTATATACGTACTTAATAAATATGAAACCTACCGTAAAAAAATGAATATTTTTCGGGAATTCTCAGACAGAAAGGGACGTATTTTTTGTTTTAAGAAAAGGAGTATCTATTGAATCGTTGTACATTTCAAGTTGTATATTTCAACTTGGATTAGGGATTCTGTATAGAAATACACGTGTCAGTCATTAACTACATATACACATCTGTTCATATATGTATTACCTTTATGTATTAATAAATTGTATTAAAATTACAATAACAAATAAAAACAAGGAGAATTTAAAATGCGAGATCTAAAAACATATCTTTCCGTGGCACCGGTAGTAAGTACTATATGGTTTGGGTCTTTAGCAGGATTATTGATAGAGATCAATCGTTTATTTCCGGATGCGTTGCTATTCCCTTTTTTTTCATCATAGTAATTGAGATGGGAAGGGGTGAAGAAAATTCGAGATACAATCAAATATCTGTGACTAATCTCTCCCCTTCTCTTCTTTTTCTTTATTTTTTATTTTTAGAATTCAAAATAAATTAGAAAAAGAAAAGAATAAAAGCGGATTCACCCTAGTGAAACTAAGAACTCGGGTGGGGTTCCAGGCTCAAAATTAAATTAATTAATTTTAATTAATTAATTATAGAGTGAGAAAGAAAATGGACTAGCTTCGGCAACAATATCATCCAAAAAAATTCAATGAAAAATTCAATATTGTACAGCGGTTCTAAATTCTAAATATAAATATATAGGTAGAAATTCTTATATTACTTATTATTACTATATTGATTATTGATTGCAACGAAATCTTTCATAATTGGATTTCGAGTTAGCAACTTCTATTTTTTTTCCTTCCTTTCTTCTTCTTCTTCGCTTCGGATTGGAAAATAGAAGAGTTGAGTCAATCAAAAACCCAAAGGAGGTTCATGGCCAGGGGTAAAGATGCTCGAGTAACGATTATTTTGGAATGTACCAGTTGTGTTCGCAACCGCGTTAATAAGGAATCAATGGGCATTTCCCGATATATTACTCAAAAAAATCGACATAATACGCCTAGTCGATTGGAATTAAGAAAATTCTGTCCCTCTTGTTACAAACATACGATTCACGGGGAGATAAAGAAATAGATCAAACCGACCGCTCGTGTGTCCGCCTTACATTCCAAGGAAAACGAAAAACGACATATTATATAACAATAATTACATATTATATATAACAACAATTATATCTAATGGATTCTAAATTTATTTAAATATAAACAAAGTTATTCTATTTCTTATTAATTCGAAATCATTTTTGATCCGATCAAAATAGAATTAAGATTTTCGGGACAAGGAATAAAAAATCATGGATAAATCCAAGCGGCTCTTTTTTAAATCCAAGCGATCTTTTCGTAGGCGTTTGCCCCCGATTGTATCGGGGGATCGAATTGATTATAGAAACATGAGTTTAATTAGTCGATTTATTAGTGAACAAGGAAAGATATTATCTAGACGGGTGAATAGATTGACCTTAAAACAACAACGATTAATTACTATTGCTATAAAACAAGCTCGTATTTTATCTTCGTTACCTTTTCTTAATAATGAGAAACAATTTGAAAGAAGCGAGTCGACTCCTAGAACTACTGGTCTGAGAACTAAAAATAAATAGGCTTGCTCTTCAATTGAATCAAAAAAAAAAAATTCCAATCCGAACTCAAATGTTAATTGACGTTTTGTTCAAAAAATATCAAAATTCAAAAAAGAATAAATCTTTTTTTATTGAACGTATTTGTTCATTGTGACGACTTTATCATATTATATCCTATTTTTTTTATCATACTAATATGATTTTATCATACTAATTTCTACTCTACCTTCCCGGAGTTCATTCGCCAGGGAACTCCGTTTAAAACATTCCAATGGATTCCTTTCAATCTCTTTATTTTAAGATCTCATTGGAAATCATATAAAGACAATTACTATTTAATATAGCTATTTGTGCAAGAATTTTACGATTAAGAAGCAACTTCTTCTTGTACAGATTGTGTATTAATCTACTATAACTAAAGTATACTTTATAGTATCGAATTACTGCATTTATCCGAGTGATCCACAAACGACGAAAATATCTCTTTTGCTTACCTCTATCCTGATGAGCCGAAACCAAAGCTCTTATTTTCTGTTGATTAATAGTACGAGTAAGCCTTGAACGAGCCCCTCGAAAGCTTGATGAAAATAAACGAATTTTTGTTCTACGTCTTCGAGCTATATATCCTCGTTTAATTCTAGTCATTGAATAAATGAAACTTTGATGAATAACTAATTGATTTCTTTTCTTTCAGTTATTTCCCCTCCCTTTCCTAGTCTATTAATAACAAAACGGATTCTTCCAATGTATAAAATAAAAATTCCAATGGCTTTTGCTACTATAACCTTCCCAACCACGATTTTTTCTTTTTTTTTTCTAGACTTCTCACCTAGAAATAAGAAATTGTATTGATACTAGGTATCAAAAAAAAATATAGTAAATAAAAAAGGAATATAATAAATGGGTATAGTGGGTTTCATCGTTTCTATGGTTACTTCTTAAACGGTAAGGTCCTCTCTATACACCGGAGCCTCTTCTCCCATTTAATCAATGTTATTGTTAACTTGTACAGTTCACACTCTTTTGCTCTACCCATAATTATCCAGTAATAGGTCTTTCACAACAAGACCCACCCATACAGTAACGGTATTTAATTATATTATGAAGATTAGCTGAGTAGCTGACCCTCTTAGTCCGTTCTTGAAAGAGTTAAGAATAAAGGCATAATCCTTCTTCTTTTTAATTTTAAATAGGATTTCCCTGCTTAATGAATACCATTTGCTACCAATGGGGAATTCTTTCTCATCTTAAATTAAAAATGGAAGTGATTGGATTTGTACCAATAGCAACCATAGATTAATTTGGTACCACAATAGAAGGATATGATAGATCTTTATTTAGATTTTTTTATTTTTCGATAATGAATGGTGTTCTTCCATTCTATCCTATTCACTGGTACTGATCACTGATACTGAATCCATTGTTCTCTTTCTTTTTTTTGGTCTAATCCACGATCTGAACGAGTCGCACATACACCCTAGTACATGTTCCTCGGCGCTGAGGACATCCCCGAAGAGCGGGGGATTTCGTAACATTTTTGATTGGCTGTCTTGTCTTTCTAATAAGTTGTTGAATAGTTGGCATATTAAATCATATACATAATGGGCTGGTTTAGATCGATCCTAACCAGATGATTATGAATCATTTTTCTATTAATAAATTCATAGAATAGAATATTGTATTAAACCTGGTAAGAAGAGAAAATAGCAAATTGCATATTTGCGGAAATCCCTGTTATTTTTTATTCAACCGCTACAAGATCAACAAGTCCATGAGCTTGGGCTTCTGTTGCTGACATAAAAACATCTCTTTCCATGTCTTCGGAAACAACCCATAAAGATTTTCCCGTTCTTTGTCCATAAACCCTTGTGATGGTTTCGCGCAGCTTCAGTAGTTCTTCCGCTTCCAGGATAAATTCCCCCGTCGGTGCCTCATAAAAAGAACTAGCAGGTTGATGGATCATTACCCTGATGATATAACATAATAAATAATTTTTTTTATCTCGCATAATGAAAGGCGAAAAGATAAAGAATAATATAATTATTATAATAAGAAAAAAAGATAGAATTGAACAACCGTACAGGCATCTTTTGTACATTGCATACGGCTCTACAATGGAATTCACTTTTACCCCTTTTTTTAATTATTAATTACCTTACATTGAAGAAATAGAAAATAAATATGGGGTCTATCCTATTCACATAGGTAAATGATCCAATAACCACCCTTCCTTTTTGAGTAGTTAAAAAAATACTATGATGGTTCCGTTGCTTTATATATTGATTTCGTCTGTTATTTAGCAATCCCAAAGTATTTTTTTAATTTGAAAAAAAAAAAAAAATAATAATAAAATAATTAAGTAAAAAAAGAAATTCGATTTTCGTATTCTTTCATAATATATATATTGTTAATAGTTTTTCGGTATAAAAACAAAAAAGTTTGTAACGCTGAAATGGGTCTCCTCATCTATCAGATAAAATTGGAAATACCCTTTATCTCATACTAATCTTTCGATACATAATGTAACACTTTTGAAAAAAAAAAATTCTCATATCGAATTCGAAATGCCATGCTATTATTACTTAATCATATTTCCTATATTCATATTTCCTATATCGCGAAGGCATAGTCTTCTTTTTTCTCTCAAATCAAATAAAAAAAAAACTCATTGGCGCCAAGCGTGAGGGAATGCTAGACGTTTGGTAATTTCTCCTCCGACCAGAATAAAAGATCCCATTGAAGCGGCTAATCCCATGCATATTGTTTGTACGTCTGGTTGCACAAATTGCATAGTATCATAAATAGCTAATCCAGGGATTACCCATCCGCCGGGAGAGTTTATAAACAAATACAGATCCTTGGTATCATCCTCTATACTGAGATATACCATAAGACCAATAAGTTGATTCGAGATCTCGCTATCAACCTCTTGGCCTAAAAAAAGTAATCTTTCTCGATAAAGTCGGTTGATTGGGATAAAATTGTATCCCTTTGGAACCGTACATGCATCTTTTGATGCATACGGTTCAACACAAATCGCGAAAAAAAAAGAATCAATGTATAGATTCTAGTTTTTTTTTTCTTTTTTCATAACAGGCTCTATTGAACTTGTAATAAAAGGGCTCTTTCTTTCATTTTTTAAAAAAGATGAGTTTTGACCTGTTTATATTTATTTATATATCTATTTCTATATAGAAATAGAATATAAATAAAATAAAAAAAAAAATTCACTAAATTTATAAACTTATCGGACTACCTTGTCATTGATGTATTGTTTCATCGGAATCCAATCCAAATCACGATGTAATTTTCTTGTTCCTGAATGGTCTTCTTGAATTTTTTTAGGTTTATGCTCTACTCCGAGTAAAGATCTGCCCGATTTGGGTTTGCATATATAGGACAAATACCCCAATACTACGTCTTTTTGCTACGACTTCTTTTTTTTTTTCAATTTATTTCATGTCTCCCGCCAAATATTTAATATTCAATTTTAAATCACGTCTATTCATATTAGAAATTATAAATTGAATATGATATATAATATGATAATATTAAGTAAAAGTCGTAGATATATTACCAATTGTTTTTTTTTTTCTAAACGGAGCCTGGATACTTCATTTCATTTTATTTTATTGGTCGAACCAAGCCAACCATAAATTATTCTAATTGCTAATATTAATCTGTATACTTCCCTAAAAAATAGATTTAAGTGCACTTCATTGCATTTCACGCTCCAAATTTTTGATAATTCAATCAATCTTTCTTGGGCGAAAGAGAAGATATCTCGATCGGGGAAGAGAACGGGGAAATACCATATGACCTAATATATCTGACAAGTCGCACTATACGTCAACCCACGATGCATCTTCGTCTCCAGGACTTCGAAAAGGTACTTTTGGAACACCAATAGGCATTAAATGAAAGAAAAATTAAGTACTATATCTCACTTTGATGTGAAAGCGTAAATAGGTTTATTGTCTTCATAATATTGTATCTTTTATCATATTTTATCCATAGATTGAATAAGTTCATAAAAAAGGAAGACAGAATGAATAAAGGAAAATTCTTACAAATTCTTACAAATGGGTCCGTTGAATGATGAACAAATAGAGAGGCAGTTACTCATATAAAATGCTATCAACGCCCTACCATTGCGTATTGGTACTTATCGGGTGTAGAATAAATTTGCTTCTTTTTGTTCCTACGAACAAAATTGTTCCATTATTACTAAAAAACATTCTTACTAAGAGAATAGAACAAATATTAATCTTTTCCCTGAGCGAATCCACTAAAAAAGTAAGATGCATAGTATGTATAGTTTTTTTTAGAGTGCAATAAAGTTACATAGTGTTTATTTTTCATTGATATAAGGGGTATTTCCATGGGTTTGCCTTGGTATCGTGTTCATACGGTCGTATTGAATGATCCCGGTCGTTTGATTTCTGTCCATATAATGCATACAGCTCTGGTTGCTGGTTGGGCCGGTTCGATGGCTCTATATGAATTAGCAGTTTTTGATCCCTCTGACCCTGTTCTTGATCCAATGTGGCGACAGGGTATGTTCGTTATACCCTTCATGACTCGTTTAGGAATAACCAATTCATGGGGTGGTTGGAGTATCACAGGGGGAACTATAACGAATCCTGGTATTTGGAGTTACGAAGGTGTGGCTGGTGCACATATTGTGTTTTCTGGCTTGTGCTTTTTGGCAGCTATCTGGCATTGGGTGTATTGGGATCTAGAAATATTTTGTGATGAACGTACAGGAAAACCTTCTTTGGATTTGCCCAAGATCTTTGGAATTCATTTATTTCTCTCAGGGGTGGCTTGCTTTGGTTTTGGCGCATTTCATGTAACAGGCTTGTATGGTCCTGGAATATGGGTATCCGATCCTTATGGACTAACGGGAAGGGTACAAGCCGTAAATCCAGCATGGGGTGTGGAAGGTTTTGATCCTTTTGTTCCGGGAGGAATAGCCTCTCATCATATTGCAGCAGGAACGTTGGGCATATTGGCGGGCCTATTCCATCTTAGTGTCCGTCCGCCCCAACGTCTATACAAAGGATTACGTATGGGAAATATTGAAACCGTCCTTTCCAGTAGTATCGCTGCGGTCTTTTTTGCAGCTTTTGTAGTTGCCGGAACTATGTGGTATGGTTCGGCAACTACCCCGATTGAATTATTTGGGCCCACTCGTTATCAATGGGATCAAGGATACTTCCAACAAGAAATATATCGAAGAGTTAGTGCTGGGCTAGCCGAAAATCAAAGCTTATCTGAAGCTTGGTCTAAAATTCCCGAAAAACTAGCCTTTTATGATTACATCGGGAATAATCCGGCAAAAGGGGGATTATTCAGAGCGGGCTCAATGGACAACGGGGATGGAATAGCTGTTGGTTGGTTAGGACACCCTATCTTTAAAGATAAAGAAGGGCGTGAACTTTTTGTACGTCGTATGCCTACTTTTTTTGAAACATTTCCGGTTGTTTTGGTAGACGGAGACGGAATTGTTAGAGCCGATGTTCCTTTTCGAAGGGCAGAATCGAAATATAGTGTTGAACAAGTAGGTGTAACTGTTGAGTTCTATGGCGGGGAACTCAATGGAATCAGTTATAGTGATCCTTCTACTGTGAAAAAATATGCTAGACGCGCTCAATTAGGTGAAATTTTTGAATTAGATCGTGCTACTTTGAAATCCGATGGTGTTTTTCGTAGCAGTCCGAGGGGTTGGTTTACTTTTGGACATGCTTCGTTTGCTCTGCTCTTCTTCTTCGGGCACATTTGGCATGGTGCTAGAACCTTGTTCAGGGATGTTTTTGCTGGTATTGACCCAGATTTGGATGCTCAAGTAGAATTTGGAGCATTCCAAAAACTTGGAGATCCAACTACAAGAAGACAAGTAGTTTGATATAATATTGTTTTGTTATTTTTTGTCTTTAGTTTTGGGATTTGATATATTTTACCAGATAAATCTTGATTTGAATCGCTGTCTTTTCTTTGACTCTTGTCCTGTTCTTCCTTTATCCGGGAGACGATCTCAAATAAACAGGTATGGAAGCTATAATTGTAAACCACGATCGAATCTATGGAAGCATTGGTTTAT